TATATGTATTCTCGAAAGATGATTGGGCGGTCTTGCCCGTTGGCCTGTAGACTTGACGTGGGGGAGCTTTTCCTCGTTGACCTTGTGAAGATTTTTTCCTATAGGCATTAGAGTTAGGAGCTGACGGCTGCTGCTTGGACTTCTCTTTGTTGGCTGCATCAGTTGTACTTTACTTTTTCGAACGAAGTTTGAAGTTTGACTTTGAATAACCTTGTTTGGAACAAGACGTGCAATATCGTTCCGTGGGGTCTTTCTCATAGACGATTTTATGCCATCTTCCTTCGTTTTTCCCATGCCTAACCAGACCCTATTAGGTTAGGCTTTTTCTTGAGAAGATCCACCTCAACGCATACCCTTGCGACACCGGGTCGAGATGGGGGTCGGACCATCCGATTAATAGCACTTTGCCTACTACGTTAGCAATAGTAGTAGTCTTGAAAAAAACAGATCGGAAGATTCGGAAACGGAATCCACATATTAACGAATCTGAAGAGATAATCTTTGATGTACGTTGCATCTTTCAACCAAAGCTTAATGGTTTCTTCTGGAAATGTTGGAATAGATCTCAGAGTAAAAAATATGTACATTTTAGTAATGCAAACAATCCTTTTTTTGGAGCTGACGCTCTTTTTTTTGTTGGTTCATAGTCCACACGGGGTTCTGGTCTTGTTACTTTATGTTCCGGATAAAATTGATCCCTCGATCAAGTCCTAACTAGAAATCTCTTAAGAAAAGACGAGAAATCGTTTGGATTCGAGGCGAAAGCCTTCCCCGCCGTTACGGGGTTATTCTGCTCTAATCTCCGAAATCGAAGGACTTCATACGGGCTGAGGACTTAGTATTGATTCATGCAAAGATGCTCCTCTAAAGCTGGAATAAGGGATTGTCCACTTCACCGCCCCGAAGAGCAGTGGCTCTGTTGTTTTGCACGCCTACGGGGAGAGACTCAAAAAGTACCGACGCTCAATCGAAAGAAAGAGAAATCCACTATATGCTTAACTCATGCCCCAGGAATCCCTAGACACAGGGGGTACGAACTCATTTTTTACTGGAGGGAAGGCTGGGGAAAAGCATAGAGCGTGCGGGCTCAGCTCTCGCACTCCTCCCATCCGCGAAGCTGAGGCGGGAGAAAAAGCATAACTCCCCGGTCTCATAGGTTACCTTTCGATCTTCCTCCCCCGTGACGCTCCCAAATCGATCGCTATCCTTTTCTTGCTTTCTTGTTGTCTTGAATTGTTATAGAGCGGCTTTATATTAGGTATAGTTGGTAGGATGAAGTGGGATGAAGCCTTAGTGGATATAGCAAGTGTGACGGGGAGGCGGCTCGGGCGTAGTGGGTCTGGACGCCTAGCACGAAAGAGCCTTCTCTGGTAGCGGCACTATACCTTAGTCTCTCTCTAGCTTCCAGTCTATATAACACATAGTTAGCAGAGGTCAGTCTGTCTGGCGTTCCCTCGCGTCAAGGGCTACTTTTGCATCGGCTCTCTCTCGTTCTCGTTAGGGAATTACCGAGGCGAAAGCAGCTCTCTCGGAAGTAAGTTCCCCCGCTGGGACTAGTCTAAGAAACTTTCACTTGAATTGCCAAGCCTCTTGTGGTAACGCCCTTGACGAATTGCGTTCAACGTCCCTTTATGACTTTCCCGATCGGCGCCTCGGGTCGGTAGCCGGGCTCCGGGACATTACTACCACGGCGACTATCGACCCGAGCCCAAAGAAGGAAAAAAACGAACGGACTAAAGCGAGGAGTTCATTGGCCATACATAGTTAAGGAGGATGGGGGCCAACCTCTTTCATGACCCATGGCCCCAGTGTGTCACTTGGTTAGCATTTCTAGAAAAAATGGAGACGGAGAGTCAGGCTAGTTTTTCGATAGGGAAAGAGACAGGGGAGTTGGCTGTAATGGAGACAATTCGGATGGGCGATATGGATTTCTTCGAGATGGTTAACCACTTTTTTAACCGTGAGAGGGAGGTCATTCAGAACCCGCTGGCTCCAGAACGGGGGGCGGCTCCAGAGGCGCTGCCGCAGGCGCCAGCACCGACGGAAGTTGCCCACCCCGCTCCCGATCAAAAAGAGCGTGCGGGACTTCGAAGGGCCATTCAAACTTGAATTCGTGAGCAACTGCACGAACATTGTGAAAAGGGGAAAGGGCGGCTGTCCGTGCACTTTCCGGAAATGACGGAAATCTAGTCCAGTGCCGCGAAGGCGATAATGTCTTACGATCTGGAGATCTCCGCGGAGACGGATACGGAAACCCCCCGCAGATGGATAGAGAATATAAGGGGGACCCTAATCTCCTAAAACCAGTCATTAGGGAATACCGACCAAATGAGTCGGTCTGCCGCTTGATTTCATAACAGAGCCGTTATTCCCGGCTGGCATAGAAGTCTCTCGCGCGGGCGAAGGAGATGCATTTCAGGTACTGGTGGTATTGGACAAGAAAAAAGGGAATAATTTCTTTCTTCTTTCTGCCTTTCTTTCCCATGACGACTAGGAACGGGCAAATCAAAAATTTCACTTCGAATTTCGGACCTCAACATCCTGCTGCTCATGGTGTTTCACGATCAGTATTGGAAATGAACGGAGAAGTGGTGGAACGTGCGGAACCACATATTGGATCACTCCAGTGCGGCACGAAGCCGCTGATGCCGAGTCGGCTCCTATGCCGCTAGCTATGCCCTGCTTGGTCCCCCGGTGGAGGTTCCGTAGCGCGTCATGAGCACCGGGCTAAGGGGCGGTTGAGCAACTCAAGCGAACCGCCCTACCTTACTACAACATAAGGACAGAAGGGAGAAGGTTGTGAAGGTGGCCTCGTTATCCACACCTCCGGTCGGATGAATGGAGGACCGACCGACCCGGGTTTTCACGAGCGTTGGCGGGTTCTGGAGTGCCTGTCAAGGGCGCTAGCGCATACCCCGGGGTGATCATCACCACCTGCACCTCAAATCTCGGCACAGTGGAACGTGTAACCCGCCTGCTGTTCCATTCAACTACATTTGTTCCTGTAATCCATAGCCTAACAGAACGCAGCAGCGAGGGACAACCCGCCCATACAGCCAGCGGGGAGGATGGCACTACTGGCAAAGACCGTCTGGCGAAAACGCCGCAGGCGCGAAGCGTGGTAGGCCTGCGCCGGGGGAGCATAGGGAGGAAAGGGAGCCCGGACGGTGGAAGAGCCAGGGGAGGCCGGGTCATTTGACGGAAATGGAAGGCTTTGGACTATGAACCTATTAAAGAAGGCCCTATGGAGTAAAGGGAAGTGCATGAATTCTTGGAAAAAGAGGGAGCGAGCCTATATAAAAAATGGAATCAAGCAAATTCAATGAATAGATAGAGTCAACGGTACGACAGACAGCGCTGCCTACACGCGAATTTGCTTCCGAAGTCGAGCAGTCTCAATTTCATTTCACTACAGGATTTTAGAATGAATGCTGGGCTGGGCCACCTCGAATGGCGTGAGCCGCATGCGGGGAGACCCGCACGTACGGTTTTTAGGGGGATCTGGTCGAAAGACCGGCCGGCGCCCACCCGACTAGAGGGACTGAGAAATTAATAGAGTACAAAACTTATCTTCAAGCTTTACCTTATTCTGATCGTTCAGAGGGCGATCGCGGGGTCACTGAATGAAGTCCTCCGTTTCTTTCGGAGGTGCTGACCCGCAGCGAGGCAGAGATGACTAAGTGACATATGGAATATGGCGACGACAACAGCATGTCGTAGAAGGAGATAACAAGTGGAGCCAACGACCCACTAAGACTAACGTATCTACAACTACATCCCCGAGCGGCAGTCAAACGGGGGCGTGAATGCGAGATGCCAGCGGAATGATCGGCCGGACAGAGGCTAGGGCTCCTTCCTTCCCACCGCGTCCTTCCTTGTGTGTCGGAGATATAAAGCGAGTGCACCGGAAAAGAACGGGAACTGGGTCGATCTATTCTATGTCGAAGCATCCGAAGCATAACTGCACACTCACACGATCTTTGCCGACAGATAGGAGCATTCGGTGGAACCGGTGAACTACACTTGCTTCTGGATAGATGTGTGGGACAGAGGGCTCGTGGTACCTGCTGCCCACCCTTCCTCCTCTGCTTTGAGAACCGTGTGAACGGAGAGTGGGCAGAAGGGAAGGAGGTCCTCATACGGAGTCGCACACTTACTTGAGCAGTGCGGGAGACTGGGAAATGGGTCGAGTAAAGCCCCCTGGGGCCGGAAAAATCACAGAGACGTACTGATACGATAGGGCTTTGATTGGTATTTCTTTTTTCTTAGTGATTGTAAAGGAGGGCGCTTGGCTATGTTATAGAAAGGGAAGGCAGAGGCATCGAATGGCGAAGAGAGGCGGCTCGGCAGGGAAGGAATGGGAAATCGTCAAAGATGACTTCTTTGTTGTCGAAACGAAGGGCTAAATAGCACCAGTGATTCTCTGAGCCGGTCTGGATTTCCAACACCTCGGGAAACTGGTCGAGATAGATGACAGCGCCTTTTTCCCCTCTTCCTTACCGGGAGGGCAATCTTCTCTTATGGCCTTCACCTCCCGCCCGGCCCGGAAATAGAGAATCCAGCCCCCTTCTGATCCATTCTTTTCTGCAAGCAGGGAGGATCCAGAGCTAAGCCCCCTCCTATTCGAGGCCGGGTGGCCTTGCCCCACAAGCACCCAACCTTCTTTTTGCTCTTCCTTGGGGTTGCCTCCACGAACGCGCCACCTAGGAGCCCTACTCATATTCCAAAGGCGCTACTGAAATTCAAGCGCAAGCCCCCTTCTATTGCATAACCTAAAAAAGCTATAAACAAAGTACCAAAGTGGTTGCGGGAACGATACGCTTTGGTTACCAGCGAACGCTTCCAAAGGCGACCAGCTTTCAATACTAGTTGTTACCTTACGCTGCCATTTTTCTAATATTATTGAATAGCATGGCTGGGGGCTAAGATAACTCAAATGGGAGAGCCGTGTTATGGGTGACCTTATTGCACGGTTCAGAGAGCACTTGTGTATGTGATGC